GTGCAAATATCTCAATTTCACCCTTTTAGATACTATTTCAGACCCATTGCCGATACTGAGTAGTAGTCAAAAATTTGTATCCATTTTTCATGATATGATGCATGGATCAGATATATCACGGCCAATTCCTCAGAAGATTCTTCCACAATGGACTCTGATAAGTGAGATTTCGAGTCAATGTTTACAGAATCTTCTTCTGTCCGAAGAAATGATTCATCGAAATAATGAGTCACCCGTTCCATTGATATGGGCACATCTGAGATCAACAAATGCTCGGGAGTTCCTCTATTCCATCTTTTTCCTTCTTCTTGTTGCTGGATATCTCGTTCGTATACATCTTCTCTTTGTTTCCCGAGCCTCTAGTGAGTTACAGACAGAGTTAGAAAAGATCAAATCTTTGATGATTCCATCATACATGATGGAATTTCGAAAACTTCTGGATAGGTATCCTACATCTGAACTGAATCCTTTCTGGTTAAAGAATCTCTTTCTAGTTGTTCTGGAACAATTAGGAGATTCTCTGGAAGAAATACGGGGTTCTGCTTCTGGTGGCAACATGCTATTGGGTGGTGGTCCCGCTTATGGGGTCAAATCAATACGTTCTAAGAAGAAATATTGGAAGATCAATCTCATCGATCTTGTAAGTATCATACCAAATCCCATCAATCGAATCATTTTTTCGAGAAATACGAGACATCTAAGTCGTACAAGTAAAGAGATCTATTCATTGATAAGAAAAAGAAAAAACGTGAATGGTGATTGGATTGATGATAAAATAGAATTCTGGATCGCGAACAGTGATTCGATTGATGATGAAGAAAGAGAATTCTTGGTTCAGTTCTCCACCTTAACGACAGAAAAAAGGATTGATCAAATTCTATTGAGTCTGACTCATAGTGATCATTTATCAAAGAATGACTCTGGTTATCAAATGATTGAACAACCGGGATCAATTTCCTTACGATACTTAGTTGACATTCATCAAAAGGATCTAATGAATTATGAGTTCAATAGATCCTGTTTAGCAGAAAGACGGATATTCCTTGCTCATTATCATACAATCACTTATTCACAAACCTTGTGTGGGGCTAATATTTTTCATTCCCTATCTCCTCATGGAAAACCCTTTTCGCTCCGCTTAGCCCTATCCCCTTCTAGAGGTATTTTAGTGATAGGTTCTATAGGAACTGGACGATCCTGTTTGGTCAAATACCTAGCGACAAACTCCTATGTTCCTTTCATTACGGTATTTCCGAACAAGTTCCTGGATGACAAGCCTAAAGGTTATCCTATTGATGATATCGATATTGATGATAGTGACGATATTGATGATAGTAATGATAGTAATGATGACCTTGATATTGATACGGAGCTGCTAACTATGACGAATGTGCTAACTATGTATATGACGACGAAAATAGACCGATTTGATATCACCCTTCAATTCGAATTAGCAAAAGCAATGTCTCCTTGCATAATATGGATTCCAAACATTCATGATCTGCATGTGAATGAGTCGAATTACTTATCCCTCGATCTATTAGAGAACTATCTCTCCAGGGATTGTGAAAGATGTTCCACTGGAAAGATTCTTGTTATTGCTTCGACTCATATTCCCCAAAAAGTGGATCCCGCTCTAATAGCTCCAAAGAAATTCAATACATGCATTAAGATACGAAGGCTTCTTCTTCCACAACAACGAAAGCACTTTTTCATTCTTTCATATACTAGAGGATTTCACTTGGAAAAGAAGATGTTCCATACTAACGGATTCGGGTCCATAACCATGGGTTCCAATGCGCGAGATCTTGTAGCACTTATCAATGAGGCCCTATCAATTAGTATTACACAGAAGAAATCCATTATAGAAACTAATACAATTAGATCAGCTCTTCATAGAAAAACTTGGGATTTTCGATCCCAGATAAGATCGGTTCAGGATCATGGGATCCTTTTCTATCAGATAGGAAGGGCTGTTACACAAAATGTACTTCTAAGTAATTGCCCCATAGATCCTATATCTATCTATATGAAGAAGAAATCATGTAAGGGAGGGGATTCTTATTTGTACAAATGGTACTTCGAACTTGGAACGAGCATGAAGAAATTAACGATACTTCTTTATCTTTTGAGTTGTTCTGCCGGATCGGTCGCTCAAGATCTTTGGTCTTCATCCAGACACGATGAAAAAAATTGGATCACTTCTTATGGATTCGTCGAGAACGATTCTGATCTAGTTCATGGCCTATTACTATTATTACTATTAGAAGTAGAAGGCGCTCTGGCTCTGGCGGGATCCTCACGGACAGAAAAATCTTGCAGTCAGTTTGATAATAATCGAGTGACATTACTTCTTCGGTCCGAACCAAGGAATCAGTTAGATATGATGCAAAATGGATCTTGTTCTATCGTTGATCAGAGATTTCTATATGAAAAATACGAATCGGAGTTTGAAGAAGGGGAAGGGGCCCTCGATCCGCAACAGATAGAGGAGGATTTA